CTTACGGCTGAAGGATTTAGCCGTACACTTGAAAAATAGCCCAGAAATTCGAGGGAATGCTTGGAGAATTGGTTTATATGGATCCTATCCGTTTGATACCACAAGTCAAAATAACATTGCCAAAAATTGACAAAGTAATATTTCCATTTCTTCATCAGAAGAAGAGTCCCCCTTGAAGCCAGAATGGATTTTCCTTGATATCTGACATAATGCATGAAAGGATCACTGAACAACCATAGGATGGTCTGAAAATCATTACGAAAAACTACTACAAGAGGTTCTATTTTTCGATAGAAATGTGTTCGCTCAAGAAAGGCTTTAGAAGATGTTGATCGTAAACGAGAAGATTGTTTAAGGAGAAAAATGAATATGGATTCGCATTCATATACATGAGTATTATATAGGAACAAGAAGAATCTGCGATTCCCTTTTGAAAAAAAGGAAATGAATTTCTTTTGAGTAATAGGACTATTCCAATTACGAGACTCGTAGAGAAAGAATCGCAATAAATGCAAAAAGTGGGGATCTTGTATCCAACAACGAAGGGTTTGAACCAAGAGTTCAAGATGGATGGGATGGGGTATTAGTATATCTAATACATTATTTAGATGTGAAAATTTATCCTCTAAAAAGGGAAATATTGAATGAATTGATCGTAAATTATGAGATTTAAATATTTCTTTCCCTTCTAGGGAAGATACTAATCGCAGTGAAAATGGAACTTCTACAATGATTGCAAACCCCTCTGATATCATTTGATAAGAAAAATTCTTCTTATGTTGTCCAACAAATGGATTTTGATTAGAATCATTAGCCGAAAAACTCCAATGATTCTGTTGATACATTCGAGTAATTAAACGTTTCACAATTAGTGAACTGGATTTATTGTCATAACCTAAATTGAAATTTTCCACAAGAATCGAACTATTTAAACCATGATTATGAGCAAGTGCATAAATATACTCCTGAAAGAGAAGTGGATATAGGAAGTCTTTTTGTCGAGATCTATCTATGTATAAATATCCTTGTAATTTCTCCATTTGAAATTAGATTTGAACCAAAGGCAAGGGATTTCGTGGGTTATCAAATAATACATAGTGCGATACAGTCAAAACAAGGTATAGGTATAATAGTAAGAAAAGCAGAGATACCTCGGAGACAGATAGATTAATCAACGGATTCTCTCTTTTTCCATCCAATTTGTGTTCATTGTAGGATACCTAGATGGTTAGAAATCCTTTATTTTTGCAACCCGATCGCTCTTTTGACTTTGGAATAAATTATCTTTATCAATATACCGCTTCTTCTACACATTCGTCTCCACTCCAGAATAGGGATATAGTGAATAGTTAGGATTCATAAAAAAACTCGACAATCCTCTTATGGGAGAACCTTTTCCCGCATCAGGCACTAATATATTTTTAACGTCTAATTAGATCGGGTAATCATTCGAATTAAGCACGGAAGCTCGTTGTTTTTTGTTTCCCTATAATTGGAGCAGTAGGGCTCTATCCATTTATTTACTCGACCTAACCATGAATTTCTTTTTTTTGTACCGCTCTAAGAAATCAAACAAGATTTTGTACGGATCCGGCGAGGCTGAAGTATTTTCATAGTTCTTCATTGATACGACATGCTGTTTTTTCCATTCATTCCTTTTCAGGATCAGTCGTGGTCTTACAAACTCTACCAACGGTATGGACGAATCCGTTCCTTCATCCAAATGTGTAAAAGATTCTAGCCGCACTTAAAAGCCGAGTACTCTACCGTTGAGTTAGCAACCCGAATAATGTAATTATGGTGTGTAGATACGATCAGAATCAAAATAATTAACGAGATTGGATTTTATGACCCCATCAAAACATTGAACTAGCAACAAAAAAAATGAATGTTTGATTATGAACATAAAAAATGAACAGATCAGATACAAAATAGAAGAAATTTTCAGATCACATAAATATAGAAAATTTCTATACCGTCCTTTTTTTTTTATTGAATTTCTAATTTATATATATATCTATTACTTATACTACTTATTTCTACTTATTTATTATTTTAATATTTAACTTTAACTTATTTTCAACTTATTTTCTTATTACTTTTAATATTTTAATACTAATACTTATTTTACTTATATATTTTTTTATATTTTTTTTTATATATTTTATTTCTTTTTTTGCATCTCCGAAGAGACTTCTTGTGTCACATCGAATCCAACGAACCCATAGGTTGCGTGAAGTAAAGTAAAAAAATAAACTTAGATAAATAGATCTATTTATCTACAATCGAATTCTAAATTATATTCGATCAATACACTATTGTCAATATGAACGTTGCGAAACCAAAAGAAATGAAATATTAAATAAAAAAAAAAGGACTTGTGTTGGATTGGCACTACATAGATAATACACATAGAGACTCAAAAAAAAGTGTGGATGGAAAACTAAAAATAAATAAATAATAATAAGGAAGAAGAAAATAAGAATCTCGGGTTTATTCGATATCAATAAAGGTACAATAAGCAAGCTTTACCCCTTATTTGATTTGTTGATAGAATCTCAACAAAAATTACCCAATTGAGGGTAGTCCCATAATTTACTAGATCCTGTTAGTTCATCTATTCACTCGAGCTTTTTTCTATCCGTCCCATATCACACAGAAAATCTTTTTGTCGTTATTTGTTCTTTTTTGTTATTTATAAAATAATTATAAAATATAAAAATTAGAAAACATATATTATATGTAATATGTGTAATAATGTGTAATATGGGATCATATCATATGGAAATCTAAGTCTAATAGAATAGAAAATAAGAAAAATAAGATAAGTATGAATAGAGAAAAAAAAAAAGGGGGATATAGTGAAGAAAAAATTACACAAAGCTAGCATAGGGGCTACCCTCTCTTTCTTTTTTTTTTTTCTTTTATTTATTGAATTTCGTTTGATTAATGCGAAGTTCCTTAAATACCTCTGCCTTCTTTGAAATATCATGAACAGTTCCTGTAGGTTGAGCGCCTTTTTCAAGGAAATATAAAATAGCGTGAACATTTGAATAAGTTTGATTCTTTATCGGATCGTAAAAGCCCACTTTCCGAAGATCTCTTCCTTCTCGTCGGGATCGAACATCAATTGCAACGATTCGATAGATGACTCATTGGGATAGATGTAGATGAACAATGCCCCCCCTAGAAACGTATAGGAGGTTTTCTCCTCGTACGGCTCAAGAAAGAATGATTGGACTTTATGTATTTTATGTATATAATGACAAATAGATCCATAAAATCATCAAATCAATTAGACTATGATTTGCTTCGTTTTTTCTTATTCCTCCCTGAAAAAAAAAAAAGATCAAAAATCATCCGTACTCATAACTCAAGTTGGATAATTCTCAAAAAGTTCAAAGTAAAATACTTAGGCCTAGGCATTTCATTTATTGAGCTGTCTCTAACCCCTTTTGTTTGTCTCGTTTAAAATCCATTTTTTTTGATTCCTTCTAGTTGTTGAGACAATTGAAAATGGCGTTTTCTTGTTCCGGGATCCTTTATCTTTGTTTTGAATCATTGGGTTTAGACATTACTTCGGTGATCCTTAATCGTTTCAAAATGGCAGCAACATACCTTTTGTGATTTTTTTCTATCGAAAACTCATACGAACGATAGATTCCCGTGTGATACACTTTTGATCGAAAAAGTTTTACCAATTCCAACAAAATTGACTTTTTGATTTGCAACTTTAGTTCGAATTGAATCCTTTCAATTTCTATATCGAAGATATATTTACGAAGTTGTTTCAACTTATTTTATTGATTAACACTAACCCTAGATTCTTGCCTCTGAGAAATGAATCAATACGTTCTGCTCGAGCTTCATCATGTACTATTTCCATTACAACCCAACAAAATGGGCGTTCTAGTAGAACAGAACAAACTATGTCGAGCCAAGAGCACTTTCATTCCTATATTATATATAATCAAATGGTGGATGTAAGAATCCACGACCGATCATGTCCTTCAAGCCGCACGTTGCTTTCTACCACATCGTTTTAAACGAAGTTTTACCATAACATTCCTCTACGGTATGGAATTGATTCAATATGGAATCATGAATAGTCATTGGCTCAATCGGTACATAGTAATCTATACTTTTTTTTTTCTATAATATATAGATAATATATAGATGGTAAGATGGTAGGTATTTATATTTAATTTATCTGTAAAAGTCTTGGCAAAGATTCAATTTGATTAACTCCCATATTTTATTGTATGAATGAGCCAACTTAAGTTCAAATAGATTTTCTAATTTTTTTTTTTCTAATTTATATTTATAATTTCTAAATAACACGAATGAACGAGTTCTTCTTTAATCTCCATCTTCAACAGATTGTTCAAGATAATCAATCATGAAAGATCCAATTCGTTCTCGAACAACTAAACTAAAGAAAGGGCTTTAATTAGATTACTAATACCGGAACAGAATGAGTATGCGTCAATAACCAAATAAGCTAGTTCAATGACCCGTAAAGACCGAATTGGATCTCGAAATCAATCAACAAGTTGGCACAATCATAATATAATGAGTAACTAAACATTTTTAGCAGATATCTTATCTCATTGATTAAAGAAACAAAAATGGGATCATCAATAATCATATCATAAAAGAAATATATGTTTCTTTTCCAATTGAATCATCAATGATTTAAACCAAATAGAAATAAATAGATAAATTGAAAAACAAATAAAATGCATTCCTTGTTTTGTTCCTATTTTTATTTTACCCCAACCTATTAATCTTAGGAACCTTAATCCCAGCGATGGAATTAAATTCAATGAGTACCAAGAACTTTCTAATTCAGGATCGACAGAGAATTCGGGATTGGACTACTATATTTTATATTTATTTTATATACATATACATTTATTAGAATATTCTAAATATTATAGATATTTACTTTCTAATTTTATATTATATTCTATAATATAGATAGGAAATATAGAGATAGGAAATATGGAGGCTTTTCTTTCGCATTTCGATTCAGAATGCAGCATTGATAATTCAAATGGATATGGCACGTAAAGTTTCTCTAAGTAACTAACTTCAATATTAGATATGAATATGAGCGAGAATGCACACATTGAATGGCCCATCCGATTGATTTTCTTTTTGAATTATGCATTGATCTATGTTCCCATCCTACCTGGATCATAAATAGATTTAGTTATATCTGCATATCATTTGCACTCGAGTTGATTTGTGAAAAAGAACAGAAAAGATCTAATCCATAAAAGAATCATTAGCAATAATAAACAAAGATCACATTGTATTCAACATTACACTCTTAAACAGAAGAGTGTTAAAGAGAACAATCTTTTTTCTGATAGAATCGGACTGCTCTGGGACGGAAGGATTCGAACCTCCGAGTCGCGGGACCAAAACCCGATGCCTTACCGCTTGGCCACGCCCCATTTATATTTCTATTCAACATTAAACTAATAAACACTAATATCGGTATTGGTTTTTCGTCAATTCCTGCCCAAATATCTATGGAATAGGTTAGATTGTTGCTAGGAGTTAATACGTGAAGTTGTGGAAAGAAAATGAATTTATTGATCATTATATATAATTCAATTAAGATATTGTATGAAATATGAAAGTATGATTCCTTCTATTCTCATTTGAGAATTGAAAGATTTTTGATTGGGTGAGTCAAAGAAAAAGAAGGATTTTTTTTTGACTTTGATTTAGATTTAAATTTCATTTCTTTTTCCCCTTAGATCAATAACTCAATCAAAATGCAATTATGTCCAAAAATGAAATGTTTGTTATGCTTAATATCTTTAGTTTGACCTGTATCTGTCTTAATTCTGCCCTTCATTCGAGTACTTTTTTATTCGCCAAATTGCCCGAGGCTTATGCTTTTTTCAATCCAATCGTAGATGTTATGCCAGTCATACCTGTGCTCTTTTTTCTCTTAGCCCTTGTTTGGCAAGCTGCTGTAAGTTTTCGATAAGATCTTTAATACTGTCCTATAAGCATTCATGATTTATTCGATAAAACAAAAAGATTCAAACATGCAAATTTTTGGATAGTCGCGATGAATCTGGATCACCTCATTTCCTCATTCTGACCTTCTACTTCACAGTGAACAAAGACCCTATTAGGGTCCCCCACAATAACGAATTGTGGATATGAAAGACAATTTTTGTACCGAAATAATCTTATTACAAATGAATTTCCGCAAATTCCTTTCTTTTTAAAAACCCCTTCCTTTTTTTGGTGTAAAAATGGAATATGTGGTATAAAAATGGATAATCTATTCCCTTTTTTCCAAAAAAAAGATCTTGGAGATTGTGTAATGCTTACTCTCAAACTCTTCGTTTACACAGTAGTGATTTTCTTTGTTTCTCTATTCATTTTCGGATTCCTATCTAATGATCCAGGACGTAATCCCGGACGTGACGAATAAAAAAAGAAATAAGGGGTTTTCTTGCTTTATTTATTTCTGAATTTGCTTATCTTTTTATTTTCTCTATTCCAGACATTTAACTATGAGTTAATCAAAAGGGCTCTAGATTTTTTTTTTATTCGAAAGAAAAATCTCAAGTCATCAGAGGAAATGGAAAGAGAGGGATTCGAACCCTCGGTACGAATAATTCGTACAACAGATTAGCAATCCGCCGCTTTAGTCCACTCAGCCATCTCTCCCAATTGAAAAAGGATAATTACTATGTTACGCATGAAGTAACGAAAAGGTCTTTCTTTATTCTATATTCTATAGATAATATAGATAAGATACAAACTTTCTCAGCAATTCAATTCGAATTCCATTCAGATAACGGGGATATCCCCAACATAAAAAAAAAGAGTTAGAGTTAAAGAATACCTCTTTGATTTCGTCCAAAAGTTCCTTTTATTTTATTACCGACCTGGCTAAGGACTAACCTAGCCAGGCCATTTCTTGTTTTGTTCCAACGAATCATAGATCAAATAATTTATCTTATTTTATTATTTTAAATCAAAAATACTTGTTATTAAATATTATTAAAGCAACAACAATAAGAACAGGGGCTATTTCTATTCCTATGCTATATGTATAGAAGTGCAATTTCTTAATTATTCTTTCTTTTCCTTTTTTCTTCCTTTTCCACATTTGAAATAAAAATATGGATTTTTGCACAATTTCTTTTTATGTTATGACTTCAATGGCTCTTTCGGGTCAGGCCTGTCACTAAATAACTCCCCTAGAAAAAGAAAAGAACGAATTTGAATTCTTTATCATTATTTAAATCAGACTTCATTTTCCTATCTCATCAAGTTCTCCCAGCGAAACACATCAACACTCCAATTTCAGGATTCTGTTCTGATCTTATCTTGATTACGTCTAATGCCCTTGTTCGACAAATGGTCCATTCATACACAATAATCACATTGTAGCGGGTATAGTTTAGTGGTAAAAGTGTGATTCGTTCTATTAACAACTTAAATGGTTAAGGGGTCTTTCAA